AAGAATAAACCAAAATCTCCTATACGATTAGTTACAAAAGCTTTTTGACAAGCATTTGCAGCAATAGGTCGTGTGAACCAAAAACCTATTAATAGATATGAGCACATTCCAACTAATTCCCAAAAAATATAAATTTGGATCAAATTAGAACTAGTAACTAATCCCAATATGGAAGTATTGAAAAAATTCATATAAGCAAAAAATCTTAAATATCCTTGATCATGAGACATATAATTATCACTATAAATCAAAACCATACTTCCAACCGTAGTGATTAATATTAACATAATAGAAGTAAGTGGGTCGATCAAGTGGCCGAACTCTAAAGAAAAATCATTATTGATAGTCCAAGACCATACATATTGATATATGGAATTGCTGTTTATTTGTTGAATAGACAGATCCACAGAAAAAATCATAACTATACTTAATAATAAAATACTAGGAAAAGCCCACATACGACGAAGATTTTTGGTTGCCGTCGGAAAAAGGAGAAGCCCCACTCCTATTAAGATAGGAACTGGAAGTGGAACGAAAGGTATGATCCATGCATATGGATATGTATGTTCCATAAAAAAAACCTTTTTAATTTTTAATTAATTCTTTCCGATTCACCGGATCTTATCTCTTTTGAAAAAGTCAATCAAAAAAAAAGAAAATATGCAAAACCCCAATTTCATATTTTGAATTAGTCTGATTCTTTACCAAATCCTTGAAATATTCAAATCAAGAAGTTACAATTGGTCAAATGAGATCACCCTTAACTAGTGAAAAGTGAATACTTACTTATTAAGTAAGATATTATAAGCCATTTCGGTAAATACAGAAAATAAAAAATTCAATGAATTTCACCAAACTAACGTACTTCATTCTGAATATGAATTATGATATGAATAATAGGATAGGATCTACTAAGGTCACTAACTTCTTTTGTCCGGATAGTATATTGTATGTAATATAAATGTAATAAAAAAATAAATGAATCACATATACTCATTTTTTTTTAGGAAATAGGAAAGTAGTATTATCTTATCTAATATCTAAAAAATAAATCTAAAAAAATAGATAGATAATTAAGAGTAAATTAAGGTTAATAATAGATAGATGTCTTTCACATCCAACTATAGCAATGAGTAATCTCTTCAGTTTTGAATGGCAGTTCCAAAAAAACGTACTTCTATGTCAAAAAAGCGTATTCGTAAAAATTATTGGAAAAAGAAGGGATATTGGGCAGCGTTAAAAGCTTTTTCATTATCGAAATCTCTTTCGACCGGGAATTCAAAAAGTTTTTTTGTGCTGCCAAATAAATAATCAAACGTTTGGAATAATATGAATCGGAACGGAGTCGAAAATTAATTCATTATTTTGATTTTGTTATATTATATAATTCAATAATTCAAAGCCTAATATTTTAGAATTGATCAATAGGAATAGGAAATGGAGCTTTCTTTGCTTTAGGGTATTTAAATAATAATTCCTAAATTTGAAAAATGGTACTTTGTCTTTGTTTTGTTAAAAAAAAAGCTGAGATAAGGACGTTTTTTCTTTTTTTTTGTTCTATCCCTAGATAGGAAGAACTATCTAGGGATAGAACACTCTAGTTACAACAAGTCTTAGAGGCTAAACTATGCGATGCGAAAGCTTATTATTTAGTTAACTGATAACTGACATTCTAAAACTAGATAAAAACTCTATTAGTGAATACCCATTTTAACATTTAAACAATTTTAGATTCATGAATTTGCATCTTTCCTAAACAAGAATTGACTACTTCAATATGGACGATTGAGTATGAATAGGTTATTATTATTTTGAGCAAGCCGCTATGGTGAAATTGGTAGACACGCTGCTCTTAGGAAGCAGTGCTAGAGCATCTCGGTTCGAGTCCGAGTGGCGGCATGGGATCTTCTAAAAGAGATAAACTAAGGCCTATAAGTAATTAAAAGTAATTAAACTACCCATTTTTATATTTTTATTCTGTAATTTAAGGTACTCTCCCCTTTTTCCTTAAAAAAAAAATATGATATTTTTGACTTTCGAACATATATTAACTCATATATCCTTTTCTATTGTTTCAATTTTAATTACACTATATTTTATAACCTTATTAGTGGATGAAATCTTAGAACTAGATGATTCGTCAGAAAAGGGCATGCTAGCGAGCTTTTTCTGTATAACCGGATTATTAATCACACGGTGGGTTTATTTGCGACATTTTCCATTAAATGATTTATATGAATCATTTATTTTTCTTTCCTGGAGTTTCTACATTATTAATAGGGTTCCTTATTTTAAAAAACATAAAAATTATTTAAGCGCAATAACCGCACCAAGTGCTATTTTTACCCAAGGCTTTGCTACTTCGGGTCTTTTAACCGAAATGCATATGCATCAATCCGCAATATTAGTACCTGCGTTACAATCGCAATGGTTGATGATGCATGTAAGTATGATGGTATTGGGCTATGCAGCTCTTTTATGTGGATCGTTATTATCAGTA